TTGCGGTGATTGTGTTCTACTAATCATAAGGATATTGGTACTTTATATTTATTGTTGGCTTTATGGTCTGGGTTAATTGGGTTGGCTTTAAGGCTTTTAATTCGGGCAGAACTTGGTCAACCTGGGAGGTTGTTAGGTGATGATCAGTTGTATAATGTTATTGTTACAGCTCATGCTTTCATAATGATTTTCTTTTTAGTAATACCGATAATAATTGGTGGATTTGGAAATTGACTTATTCCTCTTATGATTGGTGCTCCTGATATGGCTTTTCCTCGGTTAAATAATTTAAGATTTTGATTACTCGTACCGGCTTTGTTTTTGTTATTAAGGTCTTCTTTGGTAGAAAGAGGTGTTGGGACTGGTTGGACAGTGTATCCTCCTTTATCTGGGAATGTGGCTCATTCCGGGGCTTCAGTAGACTTGGCTATTTTTTCTTTACATCTTGCTGGTGCTTCATCTATTTTGGGGGCTATTAATTTTATCTCTACTGTTGGGAATATGCGATCTCCTGGGTTAGTTGCTGAACGAATTCCCTTATTTGTTTGAGCTGTTACTATTACTGCAATTTTGTTAGTGGCTGCTTTACCTGTCTTAGCTGGTGCTATTACAATGTTACTAACAGATCGAAATCTTAACACGTCATTTTTTGATCCTACTGGGGGGGGTGATCCTATTTTATACATGCATTTATTTTGGTTTTTTGGTCATCCTGAGGTATATATTTTAATTTTGCCGGGATTTGGTATAATTTCCCATATTGTTATACATTATGCAGGAAAGAAGCAAGTTTTTGGTTATTTGGGTATGGTGTATGCCATTGTTTCTATTGGAGTATTAGGTTTTATTGTATGAGCTCATCATATATTTACTGTAGGTATGGATGTGGATACTCGAGCTTATTTTACTGCTGCTACTATAATTATTGCTGTTCCAACAGGAATTAAAGTTTTTAGATGGTTAGCTACAATTCACGGATTTGTTAATAAGACTGAACCACCTATTATGTGAGCTTTAGGTTTTATTTTTTTATTTACTGTAGGTGGATTGACCGGTATTGTTTTATCTAATTCATCTTTGGATATTGTCTTACATGATACTTATTACGTAGTGGCTCATTTTCACTATGTTTTAAGGATGGGGGCTGTTTTTGCTTTGTTTAGAGCTTTTAGATATTGATATCCCTTGATTTCTGGGGTGACTTTTCACGTTGTTTGGAGGAAGATTCATTTCGTATTGATGTTTGTAGGAGTTAACTTAACATTTTTTCCTCAACATTTTTTGGGTTTAGCTGGAATACCTCGTCGATATTCTGATTACCCTGATAGTTTTGCTAAGTGAAATGTGGTTTCTTCTTGAGGTTCTTTGATTTCTTTTGTTTCTGTGTTACTTTTTATATTTATATTATTTGAGTCTTTTGTTTCTCAACGATCCGTTGTTTGAGGGAGAGCTTTAAGAACGTCTTTTGAGTGACAGGATAATAGTTTTCCTGCATCTTTTCACTCCAATAGTCAGGTTGTTAAGGTTGTGTTATCATCGTAAATTAAGGTAAATACTTATAATAAAGTAAAATGTTACGTAACCCTTTTCATTTAGTAGAGTTTAGTCCATGACCTTTTACAGCTGCAGGTGGAGCGTTATTTTTGACTGTTGGGTTAGTTAGTTGGTTTCATGGGAAGGGGATAACCTTAATATTGATTGGTATTTTAGTAATTTTATTAACTATAATTCAGTGATGACGGGATGTTATTCGAGAAGGGACTTATCAAGGTTATCATACTAGATGAGTTAGTATGAATCTTCGATGGGGGATAGTTTTGTTTATTTTTTCTGAGGTGTGTTTTTTCTTTGCTTTTTTTTGGGGGTTTTTCCATAGGAGGCTTGTTCCTACATTGGAGTTAGGTTGTGTTTGGCCTCCTGTTGGGGTTATGCCTTTGAACCCTTTTAAGGTACCTTTGTTAAATACTGCTGTATTGCTTGGTTCTGGGGTTAGTGTTACTTGAGCTCATCATGGATTAATAGTGAGTAATCGTGAAGAGGCTTTATATGGGTTGCTTTTAACTGTGTTTTTGGGTTTATATTTTACTGTTCTTCAATGAGGAGAATATGAGGAGGCTTCTTTTAGAATTGCTGATAGTATTTATGGTTCTACTTTTTTTGTAATGACAGGATTTCATGGGCTACATGTTTTAATTGGAAGGGTTTTTTTAGTTGTGTGTACAGTGCGATGTTATTTGCATCATTTTTCTAGTTCTCATCATTTTGGATTTGAGGCAGCTGCCTGATATTGGCATTTTGTTGATGTGGTTTGAATTTTTTTATATTTATGTATTTATTGGTGAGGTTCTTAAGTAAAAAAGTTTAAAAATGTTGATAGATATTTTTTCATCGTTGGATGCTGGAGTGCACTCTAACATTAGAGTTAGGGGTATTATGTGATTGACTGGATTTATTGGGTTATCTATTTGTTTGGTTGGGGTATGGGTTGGGGTGTCTGGTATTAATATTATATTTTTTAGTTTAGTAAATGTAGTGTTGGATTTGGTGAAAAGTTGTTCTGGTAAGTTTTTTGGAGGGTTTGTATTGGGGCAGGTTTCTTTATTTATGTTAATTTTTATTGTAAATATTTCTGGTATGATTCCGAATGTGTTTAGTCCAACTAGTCATTTATCATTGACTCTTGTTTTAGCAATGATGGTTTGATTTTCTTTGGTTTTTAGTGGTTGAGTTTTTTCTTGGAAAGAAAGTGCTGGCCATTTAGTTCCAACTGGAAGGCCAGTTATACTGATTCCGTTGCTTGTGTTAATCGAAAGAGTTAGTATTTTGATTCGTCCTATTACTTTAGGTGTTCGATTAGCTGCTAATATTACTATAGGGCATCTTATACTGCATGTTATTGGTGAGTACGTAGTAAGATTTTTTTATGAGATTTCTTTATTAAGAAGGTTATTTGGAAGTTTAGTAATGTGGGGGTATATAATTTTTGAGTTTGCTGTTAGATTTTTGCAGGCATATGTTTTTGTTTTATTGGTTGGGTTGTATTCTTCTGATCATCCAATGGGGCATTAGTAGTTGTAACACTAAATAAAAGAATTAGTTAAAATATAATTTGAGTTTGTCAATCTCAAGTTGCCTAAGGTGGCATTCTTTTATGCCTCAATTAAGTCCTATGTCATGAGTTTTGGTTATTAGTGTTTTTTTGATTTGTTTGGTGTGTTTTGCGGTGATAATTTGATGAGTGATTGAAGGGAAATATGTAATTAAATATGTAGAGAATAATAATAAAGTTATTAATAGTAAAAAGTGTATAAAGTGAGGGTTTGGAACTATTTTTTTAAAGAAGTAGTGTGGTTTTTTCCTATTATGGGTGTGGGGGCTATCGGAATTATGGTAGGTGGGGTATGTTTAATATCTCAGCGAAAAAGGCTTTTTGGAATTTTGTTAAGAATGGAAGTTTTTACTTTAGGTATTTATATCATGCTTTTTGGTTTGGTTTGTTTTCAAGGTTGATTGAGAAGTGTATGTTTGATTTTTTTAGCTTTTGGAGTTTGTGAGGCTGCACTTGGGTTAAGTGTATTAGTTTCTTTAATTCGTAACTCTGGAAGTGATTACGTTGGGGGGTTGATTTTAGGTCATTTTTAGGTTGGGGATTACTGGGGTTTTGCTGACTATGGTAAGTGGGTTAGGATCTAGAGTTTTTTGATGAAGAGTTTTGTGAGGTTGTGTAATTATATTTCTGTACAGTACAGGATTGTGATTTAGTTCGTTAGGGTTAGCAGGATGTTGAGGTGAAATTTTTATTGTTGATAGGTTTTCTTTTGGTCTTGTGTCATTAACTATTTTAATTTCTAGCCTTAGAATATTAGCTAGGGTACGTGATGTTTTAAAAGTAGATAATAAATGTACTGATTTTACTTTTAGAGTTTTAGTGTTAACTTTAGTTCTTGTTTTTTGTTTTAGTGTTGGGTCTTTACTAAACTTTTATATTATATTTGAGTTTAGTCTTATTCCTATTTTGTTAATTATTTTGGGGTGGGGTTATCAACCTGAGCGATTACAGGCTGGAAAATATATATTACTGTATACGGTTAGTGCTTCTCTTCCTCTTTTAATTTTGATTGTTTTAATTCTCACTAAAGGGGGGTCTGTTTTTTGGGGATGAATGTTTTTAAAGTTTGAATGAGGTTGGTTAGTAACTTTTTGTGCTTCTTTGGCTTTTTTAGTAAAGCTACCTATTTATGGATTTCATTTGTGGTTACCAAAAGCTCATGTAGAGGCGCCGGTTGCTGGATCTATGATTTTAGCTGGTGTTTTGCTTAAGCTTGGGGGTTATGGTTTAATTCGGTTTTTCTATATATTAGGATTATATAGAACTTTAACTGTTTCTGTCATTTTTTGTATTGGACTAGTGGGCGGAATTGTTGCTAGAATAGTTTGTTTTGCCCAAAATGATGTAAAGGCTTTGGTAGCTTATTCGTCTATTGGGCATATAAGCTTAGTTTTGGGGGGTATTTATTCTAATACAGATTGGGGGTGGTTAGGTTGTTTATTAATAATAATTGCTCACGGTTTATGTTCCTCTGGTATGTTTTTTTTAGCTAGTGAAACTTATAAGTGTTATGGGACTCGTAGATTGTTTTTAGTTAAAGGTGGGTTAGTTTTAGTTCCAGGGGTTTCTCTGTGTTGGTTTTTAATGTGTGCTATTAATATAGCTGCTCCTCCTTCTTTGAATTTATGAAGAGAATTAATATTAGGAATTTCTATTCTAAGATATTCTGTGATATTTGGTTTGCTTACAGGGATTATAACTTTTTTAAGAGGACTTTATTCGTGATACTTGTATTCAATTACACAACATGGGCAGTATCCTTTATGGGTGCGTGGTGTGAATATGGCTGAAGAATACATTAATTATATTGTCAGATTTAAATTAGTGCTTATGTTAAGAGTAGCTGGGGTAGCTTTAATGTTGTTTTTTTAAAAATAATTTACTTTTATTTTTTAAATTTGAGTAAAAAGGTTTTAGGAAAATGGGCGTAATGCTCCCATTTTAGGTTTACAAATTTTTACTCTTGCTACTAAGGTAAATAGTAGTATGGAGGCTAGTAGGATGATAGAGGTAACTCCGTTATCTGTATATAAAAAACTTAGAATTTGTGTTGTATCGTTAATTCTAGAAGCAAGCTCTGTGTTAATTTGGTAATTTGAGTTGAGTTTTAGGTTTTTAAGGCTAAAAATAGAAATAATAGTTAGTGCAATAGGTATTAGAGGGTTATTTACGGAAAAAGTTATGTTAGGGGAAAGAGATGCGATGTATGCGAATATAACTAGTATTCCACCGATGAAAATAAAAAAAAGTATGTAGGAATATCATGGACTAATTGTAGCAATTAGGGCACAATTTAAAAATGCTAATAATAGTACTATGATACCTAATGGTAATGGGTGTATAGGTAAAGTTATAGAGAGAATTGTGTATGTTCATAAGGTCGAAATAGCTATGAGTGTAATTACGTATAGTGTATGTACTATGGTTATGCTGACCTAACTTGGTCTTTTTGCTTGGAAGGCAATTGTACTTATTATACTATCGGCATTTACTATAATAATAAAAGAAGCGGTCTTAATCCCATTAAAATAGCTAGGCTTAAAGGTAAAAAAGATTTTCAGGCTATTGCCATTAATAGGTCGTAACGATAACGAGGTAACGTGGCTCGAGCCCATAAGAAAATAATGGCTACTGGGATTGATATTATTAGTGTGCCTGTTAGTAGGCAGGAAGTAACGAGGCTTATTATTAAGATATTTCTGTATTCTGCTATAAATAAAAAAGCAAAACCAGCTCCGCCGTATTCGATATTGAACCCTGATACCAGTTCTGATTCTCCTTCTGCGAAATCAAATGGAGCTCGGTTTGTTTCTGCAAGAATTACTGCTAATCATATAATTCCTAAAGGTAAAAATAATATAACAGTAACTATGGATAAACTAGTTAGACGAATGCTTACTAGATCTATTTGCATTGTTAAAAAAAGGTAAAAGATAATAATTAAAGTTATAGTTACTTCATAGGAAATAGTTTGAGCTATAGCTCGAATAGCTCCCAATAAAGCGTATTTGGAGTTAGATGATCAACCTGCTATAAGTGTTGTATATACAGCTAGTGAGGAGATACATAAAAATAGAAGTATTCCAAGTGTAACTTGGTGTGAAAGTATAAAAGAGGGAAATAATTGTCATAGCCTGAGGGCTAGAATAAGTATTGCTGTTGGGGTTAAGATAAAAGGAAAATAATTTGAAGATATAGGGGTGATTCACTCTTTAACGAAGAGTTTTAAGGCGTCAGCTAGTGGTTGTGGAATTCCGATAATTCCTAATTTATTAGGGCCTTTTCGAATTTGAAAATACCCAAGAGCTTTTCGTTCTAAAAGAGTAAAAAATGCTACGCCTAGTAGAATTAATAAGTAAGTAATAAAAGTAGCAATTAGGTGTTGGATGATTAGAAAGGGAAGTAATTCTTCATAATCAGAGCTTAAATCTGAGGCACTTTTCTGCCACCTCACTTCAAAAAGGGAAATTAAACCTTTAACTCGGTGTAAACGAGTTGTAATGAATATACTACTTTTTGCTAAAAGCATTAGGGCAGTGGCCCATGATTTACCTCATCAGAGTAATCCGTTCATCCGGCGTAATGCTGTATGTTTAAATGTCTTGACTTTTGTTTTGGTAAAGTTGCAGTTTACAGTAATAAGATATATACTACAAGACAAATGTTGAGGGCGGAATTCTTGGTTCCTTCTAATGATTCAAATTCATTTGTGATTTTAATTTCACCAGCCCTCAACTTAATTAAAGTTTGTTGTTTAATAAAATTTTACTAAAAATAAATTAAATTACTTTTGAATAATGGGGGGGAAGTTTTATTAAGTCCAAGAATTACTTAAGGTTTTAGCGTGACTAACTAAGGGTTAAAGATTTTCCGAAAGATTTAGAGGTTTAGGTGTAATTATTGATAATTAACTAATACTAATTAATAAAGTAACTAGTAAAGTGAAACAAAAAATGAATAATATAGAGGCAATTGAAGTTGGGCTGATAGGTGGCTAGACACAGGAAGGTGATTCTTGCTATATTAGGTGAAAAATAAAAAAAATACAAGAGCCCCTTTGTTATGTTCTGTTTTTCTTTTCTTTACAGCAGTGCTATTAGGGGTGTTTGCAATCTCTGTAATTGGTTCTATAGGGCAAAGTTATATAGTTGAATGACAAATTTTAAGTATATGTAGTGTAGATTGAAGTTTGCCTATTATTTTTGATTATATTAGTATTATTTTTTCTTGTTTCGTTTGTTTGATTTCTGGTTCTGTATCATTATTTAGGGTGTCTTATATAGAGGGGGAAGTTTTTATGCGACGGTTTATACTGCTTATTATAGCCTTTGTAAGATCAATGAACTTATTAATTTTTATTCCTAGATTGATTACTATTCTTTTGGGGTGGGATGGTTTAGGTATTGTGTCATTTGCTTTGGTTATTTATTATCAGAATAAAAAGTCTTTAGCTGCTGGAATATTAACTGTATTAGCCAATCGTATTGGGGATGCTTTATTAATTTTGAGTATTTGTTTTTTAATTAATTGAGGAGAATGATGCATTGGATATGGAATAACTGGAAGTTTTGGGTTGTTAGTTTGTTTCTTAGTAGTTGTTGGAGCAATGACAAAAAGGGCTCAAATTCCATTTTCCGCTTGGTTGCCTGCAGCAATGGCTGCTCCCACACCTGTTTCCGCTTTGGTGCATTCGTCAACCTTAGTGACGGCTGGTGTTTATTTGGTTATTCGATTTTATAGAACTTTAGTTGAGATACATGAGGTTTTGTGATTTTTGAGAAAGATAGGGGCATTAACCTTATTAATAGCAGGTTTAAGTGCTTGTTTTGAGGTAGATTTAAAAAAGATTATTGCTTTGTCTACTTTAAGACAGTTGGGATTAATAATATTTACTGTAGGGGTTGGTTTTCCTGTTATTGCTGTTTTTCATCTTTTTACTCATGCTTTGTTTAAAGCTTTATTATTTTTGTGTGCTGGTTCTATTATTCATTCAACTATAGATACTCAAGATGGACGAATTCTTGGGGGTTTAAACTATTTATTGCCTTTTAGAAGAAGATGTTTAATACTTAGAAGTGTTGCTTTATGCGGGATACCTTTTTTAAGTGGATTTTATTCTAAGGATCTTATTTTAGAAGGAGTTTTTAGAAGGTTTAGTGGAAGGTTAGAAGTAATTGTTATACTAATGGGTGCAGGGTTAAGCTTGGTTTATAGTTTGCGAATTTTGCTAATTGGGGTATTTGGGCAAAACTTTAGCAGAAGTTTGTTTACCTATAGGGCTGAGAGCGGTTATATTGTGTGTTCTATTATTGTGTTATCAATTGGTGCAATTGCAGGTGGGTGATTTTTGCAAAGGGTTTGAGTAGATGTAAATGGATTTAGGTTAGTTGGTATTTTTGGAAAGGTAGTTATTGGTATTGTTACATTTTTTGGGTTATTATATAGGTTTATTAATTTTTCTTTAGTAGGAATTTTTAAGAAAAAATTTTTTGGGAAGTTAGGGCGATTTCTATCAAGAATATGGTTTATGAATTTGGTATCTGGGAGATTTTTAGCTGGAATTGGGTTGAAGTTGGGTGGACTTATGCATTTACATTTAGACTTGGGTTGAATAGAGGTGTTGGGAGGGCAAGGTATGTTTAAAGCATTGAGAAATGGTGTTAATATTTCATATTACATGCAGAGAAGGGGACTTTTAGTTTACACTCGTATTTTTTTAGATATGTAATTTAATTATAATTTATAATTATGATGATATATGAATATATGGAATAAGACTAGGTCATTGTAACATTTTCAGTGTTATGTTTTGTGTAAGTTTAAACTATTTTTCCTTAAAAATTATTTTTCTTTTAAAAATAGAAGAAAATCCCATGTTTTTGAAAGCATAGGAGAGATAATAAAGAATATGAAGTATAAGGCAGAAAAAGTTTGGCCAATTCAGATAAATGGGTCTTCTACAGGTTGTTTACCAATTCATGTAAGCACTATAAAAATTCCTAGGAATAATCAGAAAAGGGATTGATTTATTGGGTAGAAAGAGTTTGAACGTATAGTATTATGGTGTAATATAGGTATAAAAATTAAAATTAGGATTGATATTAATAATGCAATAACTCCACCTAACTTATTAGGGATAGATCGTAAAATGGCATAAGCAAATAAAAAGTATCATTCTGGTTGAATATGTACTGGTGTTCTTAAAGGATTAGCTGGGATATAATTTTCTGGATCTGTTAAAAGATTTGGTGAAAATAGGCAGATAAAAATTAATAAGGCTAACAAAAAAACAAATCCTACGACATCTTTTGATGTGTAATAGATGTGAAATGGGATTAAGCTAACGTTTGATGAAATTCCAAGTGGGTTGTTAGATCCAGTTTGGTGTAAGAATAATAAATGAATTACAGCGAGAGCTACAATGGCAAAAGGAAGGACAAAATGTAGTACAAAGAATCGGCTTAAAGTTGCATTTCTAACTGAAAATCCACCCCACAATCAATAGACTAAGGTTTTACCAACATATGGGATTGCTGAAAGAAGATTAGTAATTACAGTAGCTCCTCAAAAGGATATTTGTCCTCATGGGAGAACGTAACCTAAAAAAGCTGTTGCTATGGTAAGGAAAAGTAACATGATTCCAATGTTTCAGGTTTCTTGAGCTAGGTATGATCCGTAGTATATACCACGACCTACATGAAGATAAATACACACAAAGAAAAACGAGGCGCCATTTGCGTGAATAGCTCGTATTAGTCATCCATAGTTTACATCTCGTGAGATATGAGAAACAGAATAAAAAGCAAGATCAACGTTTGAAGTATAATGCATAGCAAGGAAAAGCCCCGTGACAATCTGCGTAGCTAGGCATAAGCCTAGTAGAGATCCAAAATTTCATCACACTGACAAGTTAATAGGAGCTGGAAGGTCATATAGTGAGTTGTTTAGAACTTTAATAAGTGGGTGAGTTTTTCGTATGGAGAGTTTAATTCAGAAAATTAGTGTGACTAAATCTAAAACTCCCAAAGTTTTTATTTTTTTAAACTATTTTCTGTTAAGTAGGGTAGGTGAAATGATTCACTTTCTATTAGGTAACAACTAATTGCTATAATTGGTAGCTTCTTCCCTTGTAAATAAAGGGTATTAGTAGGGGGTAAGTGATTACTTATTTACTGATCCTAAGTCAGTGGTATTTTTATACTAACCCACTATGATGGTTTAGGTTAAATATTGGTTTAATAAATGCTATTGTTAAATGCATCTCTTGGGGTCCTTTCGTACAATCAAGAAGATTTATATGTTTAAAGGAGATAGAAACCAACCTAGCTTGCGCCGGTCTTAACTCAGCTCATGTAAGGGTACAATAGTCGAACAGACTATCCTATCATAGCGGTTGCACTTATGTGGATGTCCTTAAGCCAACATCGAGGTCGCAAACCCAACTTTCGATGTGTACTCTTAAGTTGGATTACGCTGTTATCCCCGGGGTAACTACTTTTTGGTCCTTAATAAATTTTATATAGTTTTATATGGAAGTTTGGAAGCTTTATTGGTTCCAAGATTGCCCCAATCAAACCTTGTATACTTTTAGGCTTGGTACGCAGAGGTATAAGAAAAGGTGAAGTTCCGCGGGGTCTTTTCGTCTTCCTTTGTTATCTAAGTCTTTTCACTTAGAAGAAAAGTTTTTTTTACACATAAAGTACAGATATTCCTAGTCTTGCCATTCACTGGCCTCCAATTAAAAGGCTAATTATTACGCTACCTTAGCACGCTCACGCTAACGCGGCCGTTTAAAATTTTCACTGGGCAGGCATTATCTTTTATAAAAGAACTCAAAAGACGATGTTTTTGGTAAACAGGCAGGGAATTTATTTGCCGAGTTCGCTTTATGTGATTTTGTTAGTAGAGTAATTATTGTGGTCCAAAATTTTTTAAGTGTTATGGAAGAATAACTACGTTAATACTAATAGAATGCCTGTTTATTAACATGAAAAGTTTTGTGTTAAGTTTCTTTAAATGTTTAGAATTAGTAACTAAAACGTTATTAGATGGCTGCTTTTAAGCCTACTTGGAAAGTTAAGTGATAAAGTATTTTTGAGTTTTTATTGAGCTTATCCTCAATAAATTAAACTTTGTAGTTATAGAAACATAATGTGTAATGCTACAAGTCAGCACTTTGATGCTTTTAAAGAAAAACCAGCTATATGATTATATGAAAGGCTTATTACTTCTACTAAAAGTTACTTTATCAATTATGAAACATTGATTTTTAAGGGTTAGTAGCTCATAATCATTCGGGAGCCTAATTTATTATATTTATGTTGCTTCTCCATGATGCAAAAGGGATGTGGGGTTATCAGTTCTTTAAAGGCCTAAAGTATTAATCCTTGCGGTTATAAGTTAAGTCACATTTTTTAAAAAATACTATAGACTATGAAATTTTTCTTTAATTAGTAAAGTTTATGGTTTTGTTATATAGGCTTACAAAGGGATGATCCGTAAAAAGAGCTACAATCTTTTGCCTGTTCTCGGCCACTTTGCTATGGGCATTTGGAGCTTTGGAGAGATTTAATCTTATCTTTGGTTTACAAGACCAATGCTTATTAGCTTCTCAGAGCTTATCCTGAAGTAAATAACTGTGGTCGAGTTAAAAGCTCGATGCCTGGTGTCTCGGCCATCATGGATTGTGATAGGGGCAATTTCCATTACCCCTACTGTGTTACGACTTATCCTACTTTGTTGTCGGAGTGACGGGCGATTTGTACGCGCTTTAGTTCTTATTCAGACTTATTTTGTGGAAATTAAGTCTTACTTTCAAGTCCTCCTTCATTAAAGATTTGTAACTTTAAATCTGTTAGTATATTTATTTGTATCCCATGGATCTGCTCCCCATTGGCTGTATGTCACCTGAATTTTTGAATGAATATAGTTCTATTGCTTCCTTTTTTTTCTTTTTCGAGCAAGCATAAACGGCCATACACAAGCTGGAAGCACGAGAGTAGCTAAGATTATCGTGGATTATCGAATTAAGCCACAGGATCCCCTGATGGGGAGTAAAGCACCGCCACATTGTTTGAGGTTTAAGCTTTCGCTTGTAGTATTCTTTTTTATGTTGGGCCATATAGTAGTCGGGTATCTAATCCGAGTTCTAAAGTTATGGTTTGTTGGAGTAGTTAAAGTTATGGTTGTATTGGATTTAGTTTTAATTTACTTTTTACATTAAAAGTTAATCTGATAACCAAAAATTAATAACTGCTCCGATTTGTTGGAATTAGCTTGGGGTATTGGTATAACCGCGACTGCTGGCACCATTTTTGCCACCCCTTTTACTTATTTTCTAGGGCCTAGTTTCCTAGCTAATATAATATAAAACATTGGTGTTGTGAAAAGTTTCAACATTAGTAGTGAATGTTTAATGGGTTATTCTTTAAAGTAATAAACTTTTTGAAAGATTTATTAAAGATTAGCCCGTAATCACAATGCGTGTATGCTGCCATATGTAGTTTAATTGGTATAGCTAATTTTATACATCAATGAAATATTTTAAAGCAAGGGTATGTAATTACACCTGATTATGGGCCGAAACCATAATACTTATTAAGTTTCTTGCTTGTAGGGATTGATTTTAGATCATTTAAAGCTTTGAAGGCTATTAGTTTTTTTAACTTAAATCTCTTAGGTGAATGATAGTAGGAAGAGAGTTTCTATTTTTGGGTTATGAGCCCAACAGCTTAATTGTTAGCTTATCCTACTTAGAAAAGAAATAAGATTGAGGTTAGTGGTAGGATTTGAGATAGAAAAAATAAAATTGCTTGTTTTGAGATTATTTGGTTTTTGGTTAGGTGTATTTTGTTGAATCTTAATAATGTAGAAAAGGTCAAAGATAGATAGTAAAACAAGCTTACTAATGCCCCAATAATTAGACCAAAAATAATAATTGTATTTGATTCTGTAAGTATCAATACTAATAACTTTATAATGAAGCCTGTAAAAGGCGGGAGTCCCCCTAGAGAAAGGATTGTAATGGCCAAGATAAAGATCTTTCCAGGCTCTTTAGAGGAGAAAAGTTGTTTGTAAGATTTTGTGTGTTCTTTGGTTAAAAAAGCGTAAATTGATATATTAATTAAGATATAAGTAGTTAGATAAGCGATGAGAATTATATAATTTCTATTAACACTTGCTAATATCCACCCTGTATGGCCAATTGAGGAATATGTTAGTAGAGATCGGATATCAGTTTGATTTAGCCCTCCAATACCTCCTCATAATGCTCTAACTATTGCAATAGGTATAATAATTTTAACTAATAAGGAATTTATAGAGCTGATGGCTAGGATTGGGGCGATTTTTTGTCAAGTTAGGAGAATGAAAGCTGGTGTCAGTTGGAGTCTTGCTATGACTGGAGGAAATCAAAAGTGGAATGGTGCTACACCTAATTTTAGGCATATTGCGATTATTATAAGGATTTGTAGGTTGTTAAAGTACGATGAGATAATTGCTGAGGCAATAAAAATTGTTGACCCTAATGATTGGGGGACTAAGTATTTTACTGCTGCTTCTGACTCTCTTCTGCTTTCTTTTATAAATATAAGTGGAATATAACCAAGTATATTAATTTCTAAGCCTATTCATGTTATTAACCAGTTGGATGAGGATGCGACTATGCAAGTGCTTCTGACTATAAGGAATATAAATAGAAGTTTGTTTGGGGATTTCATTTGTAAGAAGAGAAGTAAAGTGATTATAATTATTATTTAGTTCTGGTACTTGATGTTTGGTTTGATTTGGTTAGATCTGTGTTGCCAGATCTGGCGGTAATGGGATGGTTGTCTGCTTTAGGTTGTAAAGGTTGATTGTTTAGGTCTATTGAGCATAGGGTTTGATTGGTAAGTTTTGGTTCGTTTGAAAGAAAAAATAGTGGAATACTTAAAGTTAGGCATAGAATAACAAGCAAAAAAAATAAAATAACGGATAATAATTTTTGGAGTTTTTGTTTAAGGATTACTTAAGGATTCTCAAGTTGAATTTATAAGTAGCTAAATGCATTAAGATGCTCTTTTGACGTGAAAAGTCAATGTGCATAGATTTAACACTTAATTAGCCTGAAGAAAGGTGGAAGGAGTTAAACCTCTCTTTATGTAGTTAGAAGCCACATATTAGCTCGGCTACCTTTCTGATGAAAAGGATAAGTGAGTCGAACACTTTCTTTTTGATTTCAAGGCAAATCTTCTCCGAGGTCCTTTATGATATAGTTCTAGAGTAGTATCTCAATGGTTGAATGCAAATCAGATCTTTTTATTAAAGTATAGAACTATTACTTTAATAGTTTTTATTTATGTTTAGTTTTTCAAAAAAATAATAAATAGAATCTTTATAATGGGGGGTAATGAGTAGTTTAAGAAAAACGATAGGTTGTGGTTCTATAAATAGATTATAATTGCTCTCATTAGTGTATTATTAGTATTAAAGTATGAAGTATAGTTTATAATTTACCTGAAAGGTAGATATGGAAAAAGTAGTATTAAGGATTCTGTTAGCTCTTTTGCTTGGGTTTGTATTATTATTTGTTGGGTTATTTCTTGGGGCGTCATTGTATATAGGTCGAGAAAAGGTTAGTCCTTTCGAGTGTGGGTTCGATCCTATAGGATCTTCCCGAGTACCTTTTTCTTTACGGTTTTTTTTGTTAGCTGTAATTTTTGTAGTTTTTGATGTAGAGATTGTTTTGTTATTTCCTGTTGTAATAGTAATAGGTAGTTCTTGGATGTGATTTAAAAGTTATTTAGCATTACTGGTTTTTCTAGTATTGTTATTTATTGGGGTAGTTCATGAGTGACGTGAGGGTTCGTTAGAATGAGAAATATAAAAGCGGATAAAAATAAAAATAAAAATGAGCTTTTGGGGTCAATTAGGGTTTCAGGATAGTTATAGTGGTTTGAGTTCTGAGCTTAGTTTTTTTCATGATCATGCTATGTTTGTTCTTGTAATAGTTTCGTCTTTTGTGGGGTATATAATGGTGTGTTTATTAAAAAGTGGATTATCATCTCGATTTATTATGGAGGCTCAGGCACTTGAGGCTGCTTGGACTGTAATTCCTGGGTTGTTGTTATTAATTTTAGCTATTCCATCTGTTCGATTGCTATATTTACTAGATGAGGTTGGTGGGCCTATGGTTAGGATAAAGGCTGTTGGACATCAGTGATATTGAGAATATGAGTATGGGGATAGTAACGATGTTATCAGTTTTGATTCTTATATAACAAATAGTTTAGAGATTAGTGAGGGGGGTTATCGATTGTTGGAGGTTGATAATCGATGTGTATTACCTTATGGTGTTGATAGTCGTATTTTAGTTAGTTCTGCTGATGTAATTCATGCTTGGGCTGTTCCTTCTTTAGGGGTTAAAGTTGATGCTATTCCTGGTCGAATTAATCAATTAGGTGTTTATTTAGTAAGATCTGGTGTAATATTTGGTCAGTGTAGGGAAATTTGTGGGGTAAATCATTCTTTTATACCTATTAGAGTGGAAAGGGTTTCTCCTGAAGTTTTTTATCATTGATTAGTTGGTTAATTGAGTAGAATTGTGTGGTTGTATAAAAGT